TAGAGGCTATCAATGTGATTTCGTAACTATAACCAGTTGGCGGTGCGCCCGAATAATCAAAAGAAAAACTTCTGTATAAACATAAGTTCTGTTTATACATCTTATTTTTTTATTCTGCAAATTGAATAGAATCATAAATGGAATCGGATTCTATCTAATACAACTACAACGAAAAATTTTCAAATTCAAAAATGAAATAGAGAAAGAGAAATAGAATGGAATGGAAAAGATCAAAAATCAATAAAATTAAGGCGGATAGAAAAACTTATTAGATACCATGGATTCGGATATCTAATAAGTTATACCTACTATTGGATTTGAACCAATGACTCCCGCCGTATGAAAGCAATACTCTAACCACTGAGTTAAGTAGGTAATTTAGAATCAAAAAGAGAAAGAAATGGAACCCGTCACATCGATGGATTATAAATGTAATATTATTTATAAGCAATACCGATCAAAGAGATAAAAGTTGGATCATGTAATATTCATCTTGACAAGAAATTATTGACATGATAAAATATATATCACAAGCAAAAGGGCTATAGCTCAGTTAGGTAGAGCACCTCGTTTACACGCGCGCCGATGTTTTTTCAGAGGAGTACATTATGGAATCAAAAAACTTATTGAGAAGTTGATGTCTTACTCCATGACTTTTAGGGAACAAGAGAACAATAGCCTGACAAAAGATTCGGTCCAATTTAGGTGCCCCTTTTCGATTTTTAGATTTTAGGCAACCAATAGAACCCATTATTGATTTAAGATATTGATAAGGGGAATACTCACTCTATTCAATGCTAGGCATAATGAGTATAAAGACCTCAAAAAATTCTTTTTTCGTCCTATCTTATGAACTTTAAGGTGTATGAAGTTTCATATTGGATTATTTAAGTAAGAAGGGGGCGATGGAGACTTCATTTAACTTAGGTTGATCTAAGCCAAAAGCAAACCTACGTCAGGATAACCTTCTTTGAAACACTTCGGTAGTGCTCTCAGATCGGAATCCAAATAAGAAATCAGAGCACATGGAGCCATCTTCTTATCTTCTTGTCAAGAGAATTATGGTAGACTAACTGATTATTTATATCAGTTAATGGAAGAGCCCAATGCAAAAAAATGCATGTTGGGTCTTTGAAACAGTTCGAATCATTTTGAGAATAATCAGTTTGATCTGTTTTACCGAGAAGGTCTACGGTTCGAGTCCGTATAGCCCTAAAAAAAAATGAAATAAAATTCAAATACAAAAACAAAAATTGTATAGTTTTTATTTCTTCATTATTGTATTGTTTGTTGTTTGTAACTAGCCGCTTGCAATTGCTTGGTTTATCGAAAAACGAAAAAAAAAAGCATTTTCATAAGCTTGCTCGCAGGAATCATTTCTTGGCTAAACAAACCCAATTTTCTTCATTACTCTTCCTAAGTCAATTACATATGAATTTTTCCCCTTTTCTATCCGCAATCAAAAAGAGTTAGTGATACTTCTTTTCTTTGTCTTTGGGATACCTGCCGAAGCCTAATGAATTTTTGGAGTCAAAATCATGACACGAACTCATTTAAAAACAAATTCCAACCTAACTCAACAAAAATCAAATCTACTAGTAAGTTACACGGATTTAAAAATGACTTACTCTATTTATGGACAAGCTGGAGTTTGAAAAATGAGGATCTTTATTAACTTTCATTATTAACATTGTAAAACGGGCTCTTCTTTTTTCTTTTATTGCTATACCTTACCTGGTATAGCAATAAAAGAAAAAAATAAAGGAGTCTTTTCTTGCCCTAACATTCAATTACTAAATTGAATTAATTTAATTAATTTAATTAATATATTAATATATTTATATTAATTTCTAAATGAATATAGAAGTATAATTCGAAATTAATATGAATATAGAATAGAATTCTATAGAATAGAAGTATAATAGAATAGAACTATAATTTAGTTAATAGTTAATATAAGATCCTATTCTATTAATGTTTAATATTATTTATTATATTATATTTATTATTAAATATTAAATTTAGAATAATATTTATATTCCATATTATATAGGTAGAGGTACTCTATTACATATAGAATATAGATATAGTATTTTCTATTTTTATATAGATTAGTATTTTATTAAAAATTCTATAATTCTATTTTAAATTCTTTTTTTTTTTATTTTTCTAAATTTTTATAGAGAATCCGAAGTGAGATGAAAAATCGAGAAAAAAGTCTTATTTGTACTTATTTGTATAAGGTATAAGGTATAAGAGAAATACCAATATATATTTATAATTGATAATTGATATCGAAATAAAATTGAAGTAAATGGAACAATTTGAGTCGATGAATCTTGAAATGAGACATGTACCAAAGCAAACAAAACTAAGCAGTTCAATCAAAATAAATTGTTATTTTGACTAAACAGTTATGAATGAGTTGACAATTAATTTCAATTCGACTCGAATAATCTAGTATATTTTCTACATTCATAGGAGTGCACCCATGTTTCTG